ATCTTTTGTATAGACATTCGAACCACTGTTGGTCATATTTCTTTTTATCGAGAGATAGAAGAAGCCGTACAAGGGTTTTGCCGGGCTTGCTCATATAGTACCTAAGCTAAAAAATTCTATGATACCCGCGATAATTCGATTCGGGTCTCCCCGTCTCAACTAGTATTCTAATTCGTGAATTTCTCCGCTAATCAAGATCGAGGAAAGGCAGTCTTCGAATCACTGACTCAAATCCATTGTCGAATTCTACTCAACTGAATAGCGAGGTACTTATGGCAGAACGGGCCGATCTAGTCTTTCACAATAAAGCGATAGATGGAACTGCCATGAAACGACTTATTCGCAGATTAATAGATCACTTTGGAATGGCATATACATCACATGTCCTGGATCAAGTAAAGACTCTGGGTTTCCAGCAAGCCACTACTACATCCATTTCATTAGGAATTGATGATCTTTTAACAATACCTTCCAAGGGGTGGCTAGTACAAGATGCGGAACAACAAAGTTTAATTTTGGAAAAACACCATCATTATGGGAATGTACACGCGGTAGAAAAATTACGTCAATCCATTGAGATCTGGTATGCTACAAGTGAATATTTACGACAACAAATGAATCCTAATTTTAGGATGACTGATCCTTCTAACCCAGTCCATATAATGTCTTTTTCGGGAGCTAGAGGAAATGCATCTCAGGTCCATCAATTAGTAGGTATGAGAGGACTAATGTCGGATCCTCAAGGACAAATGATTGATTTACCCATTCAAAGCAATTTACGCGAAGGACTCTCTTTAACGGAATATATTATTTCCTGCTACGGAGCTCGCAAAGGAGTTGTGGATACTGCTGTACGAACATCAGATGCTGGATACCTCACGCGCAGACTTGTTGAAGTAGTTCAACACATTGTTGTACGTAGAACAGATTGTGGCACCATCCGAGGTATTTCTGTGAGTCTTCAAAATGGGATGATAACAGAAAGAATTTTTATCCAAACATTAATTGGTCGTGTATTAGCGGACAATATATATATGGGTTCACGATGCGTTGCCATTCGAAATCAAGATATTGGGATTGGGCTTGTTAATCGATTCATAACCTTTAGAGCAAAATCAATATCCATTAGAACTCCCTTTACTTGCAGGAGTACATCTTGGATCTGTCGATTATGTTATGGCCGTAGTCCCACTCATGGCGACCTGGTCGAATTGGGAGAAGCGGTAGGTATTGTTGCGGGTCAATCTATTGGGGAACCCGGGACTCAACTAACATTAAGAACTTTTCATACCGGTGGAGTATTTACAGGCGGTACGGCGGAACATGTACGAGCTCCTGATAATGGAAAAATCAAATTCAATGAACATTTGGTTCATCCCACACGTACACGTCACGGCTATCCAGCTTTTCTATGTTATATAGACCTATATGTAACTATTGAGGGTCAAGATATTCTACATAATGTGAATATTCCACCAAAAAGTTTGATTTTAGTTAAAAATGATCAATATGTAGAATCAGAACAAGTCATTGCCGAGATTCGCGCCGAAGCATCCATCTTGAATTTTAAAGAGAGGGTCCGAAAACATATTTATTCTGACTCAGAGGGAGAAATGCACTGGAGTACCGCTGTGTACCATGCACCCGAATATACATATGGTAATGTTCATCTCTTACCAAAAACAAGCCATTTGTGGATATTATCAGGAGTTCCGCACAGATCCAGTATAGTCCCTTTTTCGCTCCACAAGGATCAAGATCAAATAAATATTCATTCTCTTTCTGTCGAACGAAAATATATTTCTAACCTTTCAGTGACTGATGATCAAGCGAGACATAAATTATTTAGGTCGGATCCTTCTGGTAAAAAGGAGGGGGGGGTTCTTGATTATTCAGTACCTGATCGAATCATATGTAAGGGTCATTGTAATTTTATATACCCCGCTATTCTTGACGAGAATTCTGATTTATTGGCAAAGAGACGAAGAAATAGATTCATCATTCCATTACAATCGAATCAAGAACAAGAAAAAGAACTAATACCCCGTTCAGGTATCTCGATTGAAATACCCATAAATGGTCTTTTCCGTATAAATAGTATTCTTGCTTATTTCGACGATCCTCGATATAGAAGAAAGAGTTCGGGAATTACTAAATATGGGACTATAGAGGCGGATTCTATCGTCAAAAAAGAGGATTTGATTGAGTATCGAAGAACAAAAGAATTTCGGCCAAAATACAAAATGAAAATAGATCGATTTTTTTTCATTCCCGAGGAAGTGCATATCTTACCCGGAGCTTCTTCCATAATGGTACGGAACAATAGTATCATTGGAGTAGATACGCGAATTACTTTCAATATAAGAAGCCGAGTAAGCGGATTGGTCCGAGTGGAGAAAAAAAAAAAAAAGATTGAACTCAAAATATTTTCGGGGGATATCTATTTTCCTGGAGAGACAGAAAAGATATCCTGGCACAGCGGTATCTTGATACCACCCGG